ACAATAATTTTCATAAATTTCATCGTAAATGTGAAATACTTAACTTATAGAGACAAATAAAAGTTTTATACAAATCAAAATGTGGGAGAGATAAAAAAGATGCAAGGTCGTTTGTCTGCTTGGCTAGCCAAACATGGGTTAGTTCATAGATCTTTGGGCTTCGACTACCAAGGAATAGAGACTTTACAAATAAAGCCTGGGGATTGGCATTCCATTGCTGTCATTTTATATGTATATGGTTACAATTATTTACGTTCCCAATGTGCCTATGATGTAGCACCGGGCGGACTGTTAGCTAGTGTGTATCATCTTACGAGAATAGCTTATGGTATAGATCAACCAGAAGAGGTATGTATAAAAGTATTTGCCCCAAGGTGGAATCCTAGAATTCCGTCTGTTTTCTGGGTTTGGAAAAGTGCGGATTTTCAAGAAAGGGAATCTTATGATATGTTGGGAATCTTTTATGATAATCATCCACGTCTGAAACGTATCTTAATGCCCGAAAGTTGGATAGGATGGCCCTTACGTAAGGATTATATTGCCCCGAATTTTTATGAAATACAGGATGCTCATTAAATATAAATAATAAAATTAAATATAAATAATAAAATAAGAAACTAATTTTCACTTCTACAACTCCAGGTATTCAAATAATGTTTGTACGTTCTCTTATAGACCAAAGAGCGTAATGGAAGTCTCATTCGCATTCTATTCTAAATGGGCTAAATAAAACGAAATAAAATATAAATCAAATACAAATAAATAATACAAAATAAATAGAATAAAAAAAAATGGTTTCTATTCAAATAAATAAATATATAAAAATAGAAACAATAAAAAATAGAAATAAAAAGGATAAATAAAAAAAAAAAACAAGACAATTAAAAAAATACAATTAGTATTAGGATGACCTAAAAGAGTTTCGCATCATGAACTATGTACCACGCACAAAACTTAAATGAGTTCGACAAAGTCACATAGGAGGAAATGAAGAAATAGAATATGAAAAGAAAAGACAACGAAATGAGAGGAGGGCTTGGATTTTATTTGTACTGTATCTGAAATGAATCTTGGTTATTCCCACCTTTCAACTCCGCGAGACTATACCTTTGAGTCTTTCAACCAATTAATTTAACCTTTCTATTTTAATATGTATGAAGTATTAAATATCTAAAGTATTAACATTGTTTTTGAACGGTAAGAGACACCGTATGAACAAATAAAAAAGAAAAGGAAGTCAAATCTAATTTTTTTTTATTTTACAGATTTTATAGACATACTCTTTACTCATCTATTCTATAATTCTAGAAAGGGTATATTCTCAGACACCTAGATAGATAAGTATCTATCATGATATAGACTAGTAATGAATATGTATGTTGACCCATATCAATTCATTTGTAAAACGGATACTCATACAAATAAATCATGTGCCAGGAACCAGATTTGAACTGGTGACACGAGGATTTTCAGTCCTCTGCTCTACCAGCTGAGCTATCCCGACCATTATCCGTGCATCGTCCTTATTTTAATAGATAACTTGAGTTTATGTCAATTAAAAAGACAAAAAAAGTCTTACAAAGCTTTATCCAGACCCTGTAATTTCTTGGATCTTCAAAAAGAAAACTTTATAAGTTTTAATACAGTACAAGAAATGATATGTATTGTTAATCATTCAAATTGGAAGTGGGAATACCTTCCTCAAAGATGTTCATTTGTACGCGTATCATATATATCACAAATATTGTAATAAGAAAAAAAAAAATTTCCACAATCAGATCCATTTGTAAAAGAGTAGAATGATTGAAAAACATAACGAATTTTAAACCGCTAACGAAACGAAAAGAGCGGATCGGATAAATAATTGGGGAATCAAACGGGCCTTTTTGGGGATAGAGGGACTCGAACCCTCACGATTTCTAAAGTCGACGGATTTTCCTCTTCCTATAAATTTCATTCTTGTCGGTATTGACGTGTGGAATGGGACTCTATCTTTATTCTCGTACGATAAATTTTATTAATAAATATTCGATTCTTTCTTCAATTTGGATCGATTCACAACAACTCTTTCGATTTTTATTTATTATTTATAGAAATATAAATAAATAAAGATTCGGGTCGTCATTAATCATTTGAGATAGGATTTCAGTACATATACGTATGTATATAGGTTTATCCTTTCTGTAGTTTTGATATAAGGATTACGTTAATGTAATAACGTAAAGAAGTCAACCCCACTTGTTAGAACAGCTTCCATTGAGTCTCTGCACCTATCCTTTTTTATTCTCGCTTTCTTCTGAACCCTTATTTGTTTTCGTAAAATAGGATTTGGCTCAGGATTGCCCATTTTTAATTCCAGGGTTTCTCTGAATTTGAAAGTTATCACTTGGTAAGTTTCCATACCAAGGCTCAATCCAATTAAGTCCGTAGCGTCTACCAATTTCGCCATATCCCCCATTTTTGTTTTGTTGTTTTAAGATTAGGATCTCATTATGATGTC